CTGGTTACTAATACTAACTAGGAAATCTCTATTAAACAAAAGAGTGAATTCTTTCAAAATAAAAGAGTGAATTCTTTCGCTTTCTTCCGTGGAATTAGTTAACAAGGTCTTGCATCTTTCTATATCTCCCGAAAAAAATCCCCCACTAAGAATCCTTTTTGTTGGATCGTATTATAACGAATTCTTTGGGAGTTTTTAGGAAATACTTTAAAATTTTATTAAATTATGAAATTTATAAGACAAGAAAAGATAATAACTACTAATACGAATAATAAAAGGGTGGATTATCGTATATATATATTTCATGTAGAAACATGTAGAAAGATGAATTAGAAACATGTAGAAAGATGAATAGGTCCATTTATTTATATATTTATTGTATTTTATTAATTAATATATATTTCTTAAATTAATATATATTTCTTAAAACATATACTTATAGACTCCCTATCCCTATTAAGTATATATATACTCACTTAGGTATACTTAGTATAATATAACAATTATATATGAATTATAAGATATCTTTATAACAATATAAGGATAAGGTTCAAATATAAAACAATAAATATAACAATAAATAACAGGTACAAATATTAAATCGAGGTACCCATTCTATGATAACTCTCAACAGTCTCCCCTCCATTTTTGTGCCTTTAGTGGGCTTAGTATTTCCGGCAATTGCAATGGCTTCTTTATCTCTTTATGTTCAAAAAAACAAGATTTTTTAGATACAACAAGGACAAATCTTATATATATATATTTTTTTTTCAAGACTTACTTGGATCATAACACGGATATCTATTTAGTAAAATATGGTATAATATGCGGCTTCCTTCGGGCATAAGCTCTTATGTATGTGTAAACATGATAAATGAATTATAACTATTTTCAAATAGATCGGGATCGGGGAGAATTTCTGAAATGTAAAGTCAATATATCTATATGTATTAGGAAATCATATGAAAGGGATGTTATTATTTTAGTTTGGATCTAAGAAATTCGATGAATTATCCCTAAAGGTTCACATCATAATAGTGCTGGTTGATGAGAGTTACTTCGGAAACAAAAAAAAGTAAAAAAAAAATTATTTTTGTTATTCTCCCAATTCCAATAAAATGCAACTAGGTCTAGTTAGAGTATGAGTTGGCGATCAGAACGTATATGGGTAGAACTTATAGCGGGGTCTCGAAAAACAAGTAATTTCTGTTGGGCCTTTATTCTTTTTTTAGGTTCATTAGGGTTTTTATTGGTTGGAACGTCCAGTTATTTTGGTAGGAATTTTATATCTTTATTTCCTTCTCAGCAAATAATTTTTTTTCCACAAGGTATCGTGATGTCTTTCTATGGGATCGCAGGTCTTTTTATTAGCTCCTATTTGTGGTGCACAATTTCGTGGAATGTAGGTAGTGGTTATGATCGATTCGATATAAAAGAGGGCATAGTGTGTATTTTTCGTTGGGGATTTCCTGGAAAAAATCGTCGCATATTTCTCCGATTCCTTATGAAAGACATTCAGTCCATCAGAATAGAAATTAAAGAGGGTATTTATGCTCGTCGTGTCCTTTATATGGAAATAAAAGGACAAGGAGCCATTCCCTTGACTCGTACTGATGAGAATTTTACTCCACGAGAGATTGAGCAAAAAGCTGCTGAATTGGCCTATTTCTTGCGTGTACCAATTGAAGTATTTTGAAAAAAGGAACTGAAGAATGAATACTTTGCAAGAGATAAAAAACTCAAGAATCATCTTTTTTTCTATAGCATAACTTAACTGAAGTTTCTTCAGAACGCTTACTCGAGCCAAAGCAAACGTATATGAAACAATTCTAAAACTAAATTGTTTATGTCCACAATTTTTTTTATGCGTATGTAAATCCACTTAACTCAATTCAGTAACAAATCTAAATGATAGATTCATCATATATCAAAACAAAACATTTCATCATAAAGTAAAGAATTTTTTTTCTAAATATTTGATATTTTGATAGAACGGGAGTTCTTTCGTCTCGAAATCCTACTACTATTAATTTGAAGAGGGCTCTTTCGTATTCTATATTCTTTCTAAATTCAAGGACTAACCGCTGTACTGAATCACAAAAAAATCCGGAAATACATCGATGACTTGTAATAGAACTTATGCTTGATAGAAATATTAGTATCATATAGAGTCGACGAATGAGGTGCGTTCATTAAAAATTTTAAAATTCACAGACGAAAAAATGGCAAAAAAGAAAGTATTAATTTCCCTTCTATATCTTGCATCTATAGTATTTTTGCCTTGGTGGATCTCTCTCTCATTTAATAAAAGTCTGGAATCTTGGTTTACTAATTGGTGGAATACTAGGCAATCCGAAATTTTTTTGAATGATATTCAAGAAAAGAGTATTCTAAAAGAATTCATAGACTTAGAGGAACTCTTACGTTTGGACGAAATGATAAAGGAATACCCGGAAACACATTTACAAAAGCCTCACATCGAAATCTACAAAGAAACGATCCAATTGATCAAGATGCACAACGAGGATCGCATCCATACAATTTTACACTTCTCGACAAATATAATCTGTTTCGGTATTCTAAGTGGTTATTCTATTCTAGGTAATGAAGAACTTGTTATTCTTAACTCTTGGTTTCAAGAATTCCTATACAACTTAAGCGACACAATAAAAGCTTTTTCTATTCTTTTATTAACTGATTTATGTATAGGATTCCATTCGCCCCACGGTTGGGAATTAATGATTGGCTCTGTCTACAAAGATTTTGGATTTGCTCATAATGATCAAATTATATCCGGTCTTGTTTCTACTTTTCCAGTCATTTTAGATACAATTTTTAAATATTGGATCTTTCGTTATTTAAATCGTGTATCTCCTTCACTTGTAGTGATTTATCATTCAATGAATGACTGAAAAGTGATCGAACGATCCAGTTATAATATTTGTTACTTTGTACATAAGCAAAACATTCAAAATTGTACTTACTACCCATCCAAGGGATTCCTCCAATATTCCAGTAAAATTATTTATATTTAATATTTAAGTAAATAGCAAAATTATAGATAGGGAACTATACTAGCGACCTACCTAATTTTATTGTAGAAATTTTCGGGATCAATGATTGGACCATGCAAACTAAAAATACCTTTTCTTGGATAAAGAAAGAGATTACTCGATCCATTTCCGTATCGCTCATGATATATATACTAACCCAGGCACCCCTTTCAAATGCATATCCCATTTTTGCACAGCAGGGTTATGAAAATCCACGAGAAGCGACTGGCCGTATTGTATGTGCCAATTGCCATTTAGCTAATAAACCCGTGGATATCGAGGTTCCACAAGCGGTACTTCCTGATACTGTATTTGAAGCAGTTGTTCGAATTCCTTATGATCTGCAACTGAAACAAGTTCTTGCTAATGGTAAAAAAGGAGCTTTGAATGTCGGGGCTGTTCTTATTTTACCCGAGGGGTTTGAATTAGCCCCTCCCGATCGTATTTCGCCCGAGATTAAAGAAAAGATAGGAAATCTGTCCTTTCAGAGCTATCGTCCCACTAAAAAAAATATTCTTGTGATAGGTCCGGTTCCTGGTCAGAAATATAGTGAAATCACCTTTCCTATTCTTTCCCCGGACCCCGCTACTAAGAAAGATGTGCACTTCTTAAAATATCCCATATATGTAGGCGGGAACAGGGGAAGGGGTCAGATTTATCCCGACGGGAGCAAGAGTAACAATAATGTTTATAATGCTACAGCAGCAGGTATAGTAAGCAAAATAATACGAAAAGAAAAAGGGGGGTACGAAATAACCATAGCGGATGCATCGGATGGACGTCAAGTGGTTGATATTATCCCTCCAGGACCGGAACTTCTTGTTTCAGAGGGCGAATCCATCAAACTTGATCAACCATTAACGAGTAATCCTAATGTGGGTGGATTTGGTCAGGGAGATGCGGAAATAGTACTTCAAGATCCATTACGTGTCCAAGGTCTTTTGCTCTTCTTGGCATCTGTTATTTTGGCACAAATCTTTTTGGTTCTTAAAAAGAAACAGTTTGAGAAGGTTCAATTGTCCGAAATGAATTTCTAGATCTGCGGATTTATCAACATCAAGCTCTAAAAATAAACAAATTTTTGTTGGGAATTATGTATGATCAAAAAAATTTTGCTTATTTATATTCTTTATTCTACCGGATTTCGGGAATTACTTAATACCGCATTCCTGGTCATAGTATATTGTGAAGGCGACTGTTTTACTTAACTCTTCTTTATTTATTTGTTTTTTCAATCCAAATTGAAACGGTATGATATAGAATGAATCAATAGTTTTATATTTGACTAGAATCAAAACAAAAGATAAATAAGCGGAGAATAGAAACCAAAGTATAAATGAGAGGAACAAAGGATTTTAGGGGAGATTGTTCGTCTCCTAGTCCTTGACACAAGAAACGGAATTTTACCCAACCCTTTCTTGTGTCGAATTAATAAAGATTCTCGATCCCATTCGTAAAAAATGGATATTTGTAGTTTTCATTTTTTTTTTTTTTTTATATAGGTTTATTTTATCATAACCCTTTTTTTTTTAGATTTCTTACGTAACATAGTGGTAGTGGACAAATAAATATAGGTCAATTTATTGAGCAATATAGAACTTCTTCAATTTCAACGAACTTATAAAAAAAAATTTCACTTTTATTAGATTAAATATTTATTAGATTAAATGGAGTAAGGTTCTATTCTATTAGTATAGAAAGGGTTTGCATGATATCTGATTGATAGAAATATATTATATTTCTATATAATTGTGAGTCATCCAAAAAGGGTAAATCGAGTGATTCCTTCTTTGTTTTAAGTATTGACAGATACTATTGAGTAACAGATGTTCTGAATCAATTAACGAAGTTCATTTTTTAAAAACATCATCAGAAAAGGTGGAGGTTTTTGAAACATCTCTAAAAAAAAAATATTATGATTATTAAGAACTCAACGGGACTTACCCC